AATGTGTATTCTATATCACATGTGATAAGATAAGAGAAAGTCATTTACACCCAAATACGTTTGTCAAAGAATCAGAAAGATAAGGGAATTTGGAACCGCTAACGAAAAGGGGGGATAGGGTAAATATTTTAGGGGTCAAATAGGCTTTTTGGGGATAGAGGGACTTGAACCCTCACGATTTTTAAAGTCGACGGATTTTCCTCTTACTATAAATTTCATTGTTGCCGGTATTGACATGTAGAATGGGACTCTATCTTTATTCTCGTCCGATTAATAAGTTCTTTAAAAGATCTATCGAACTATGGAGTGAATGAGTTGATGAATATTCGATTTATTCTTCAACGTGAAATAAATTCACATCGATTTTTCCATTTTCATATTAAAAAAACAGATTCGGGCCAACATTAATCATTTGATATAGTATTCAATAGATGGGTTTATCCTTCATCCTTTCTAAAGTTTCCGTGGAAAGATTCCTCTACCGGCGCAGTCAACTCCATTTGTTAGAACAACTTCCATTGAGTCTCTGCACCTATCCTTTTTTTTGAAAAAACAGGATTTGGCTCAGGATTGCCCATTTTTATTAATTCCGGGGTTTCTCTGAATTTGAAAGTTATCACTTAGTAAGTTTCCATACCAAGGCTCAATCTAATTAAGTCCGTAGCGTCTACCGATTTCGCCATATCCCCGTCTTTTGTTTTGAGATTAAGATTTTATTAGAATATTATTCCTTTTTTCTTTCATTTATACTAGAACCTTTGAATTTATTAGATAGCGATTACTATCTCGAAAAAGTCTTTTTTGCTTACCTATAGGAAACCCGTATTTGATTGAATCAAATTGAATTTTATCATTTCTGTATCGGCAATTCAATATAGATTGATATATATCCTTTATATATCTTTCTCTTCATGCCATTTTTCCCATGCAATTGGGATACTTAAAGGTTCGATTCTTTTTTTCTTCTTAACTTCCCCTTTTATTTTACGAATGAAAGCCGAGGAATGTTTGATTAGTTATAATTAATCAACCAAATTAGGAAGAAATATAGAGAAATATTGTAGGATAGAAAATGGAGAAGTGTAACAAAAAGAATTTCAAATATCATGTGAATTCAAAATAAAAAAGTTTGACTATCTAAAAATATTTAAGATTGACTATCCAATATTATTCTATTCGAATTTAGAATTGTGATAAAGAAATCAAAAATTTTATATCGCTATAGAAATCGTTATGTTCTATAATATCCAATATTTATTGGTAATTATGGATTCTATTCTTTTCTAGATTTCTAGAGACACTATACTTAGAGTAATAGTGTCTTGAATTCCTATGTATAGAAAATTTCTATTACTAGAATATGGGCCCGCTTAGCTCAGAGGTTAGAGCATCGCATTTGTAATGCGATGGTCATCGGTTCGATTCCGATAGCCGGCTTTTTTATATTTTTCATTTTTTTATTCCATTTTTCAAAAATGGAGAATCTTCCTTTGAAATCAAAGAATATTGAAAAGTGTCTTCCCCCCTTTCCAAAATCCATGAATTTTGGAAGTTCTAGGGGGAACTCATGACTATGCCAGGAAAAGGATCTTATATATTCTTATATATATAATAATAGATAATAATAGAAAGTTTGACTATTTATCCAATTTATCTCATTCTTCTGTATAGTAATAGTAGAAGTACACTACTTCAGCAAACTTCGCTTCATTTAGTTCAGTTTGAGTTTCGATTTATTCTGTAAAATCAAATAAAAAAAAAAAGAATGAAATGAATTCTAAATAAGAATTAAGGAGTCTTTATTTTATGTCGCGTTACCGAGGACCTCGTTTCAAAAAAATACGTCGCCTGGGGGCTTTACCAGGACTAACTAATAAAAGGCCTAAAGCCGGGAGTGATCTTAGAAACCAACCACGTTCCGGGAAAAAATCTCAATATCGTATTCGCCTAGAAGAAAAACAAAAATTGCGTTTTCATTATGGTCTTACAGAACGACAATTACTTAAATACGTTCATATCGCCGGAAAAGCCAAGGGGTCAACAGGTCAAGTTTTACTACAATTACTTGAAATGCGTTTGGATAACATCCTTTTTCGATTGGGTATGGCTTCGACTATTCCCGCAGCCCGCCAATTAGTTAACCATAGACATATTTTAGTGAATGAGCGTATAGTAGATATACCAAGTTATCGCTGCAAACCTCGAGATATTATTATGGCGAAGGATGAACAAAAATCCAGAACTCTGGTTCAAAATTCTCTCAACTCTTCCCCTCAGGCGGAAGTGCCAAACCATTTGACTCTTCACCCAGTCCAATATAAAGGACTGGTCAATCAAATAATAGATAGTAAATGGGTCGGTTTAAAAATAAATGAATTGCTAGTCGTAGAGTATTATTCTCGTCAAACTTAATTAAACCTAAACTCAAATAAAATAGGAGAGGTTCGGGCAATTTTATTTCCTTTTATCAAATTAAATTAACCTAAGGTTAAGTAAGCAA